GAAGCTGAAACTGCTTATCCGGGTGCGGCTTTCTAGCCATCTATCAGGATAGAAAAGTAGATCGTTCAACTGACGCTTATGTTAGCCTTTCGTTCACTTACAAAACAGAGGAGAAGAGCGAGGCTATGGAATAGTGTGACTTGGCTGCTTCCTTCGATAACTTGCTTATTCCTTTTTTTTAAACTATATCCATAGCCTCCCATTCGCCAGCTGAGTCCGTTGGCTAGTTTGGATCACCCCGAATTCGATTTCTCATGCGAGACGGAGGTAGACGATATAAAGGTTAATCGCGGGTTAACTTAACTACTTATTGGATTTGAAAGACCCATTGATGGCTATTCTGCTCGCTCTCAGGAGCTTGAGTAGACCGTTCGTTCAACTCGCCTGAAGGAGATTAGACTTCCTTAGATAGAAAAACTCGCTTCGTAACCTTCGCTCCCTTCGCACTCGTTTACCGGTTGCTCTTCCACTTCATGATTATACCGTTCGCAGTGATGCCAAGTCGGAGGACTTTCTTTATAAAGTAACGAAGACGCGGCCTAGCTACGCATAGCCCTTGTTCTACGATGAAAGACTTTTATGCCTAGCTTGACGACTGACTGAACTTCCAGGACTGAGCCGACTGGACAGAACTTACACTGATACCGTAGTTGCTGCTGCCTGCTCTTAGCCAGGAGGTGCTCCTGCTTATTTACTCCAGTTCAAGTTGAAAAATGTATTTTATTTACCAGTTGAAGTAGCAGAAAAAGGAGAAGTCGAAGTTCCAGTCTCGGTTGCTGTTGACGTGGACGTTGATCTAGCTAGCTCCTAAGCTCCTCAAGGCTAGGCTTGCTCCGTAGCTACCGCATGCAAGCGTAGTTGGTCTAAGCTCTTTCGGTTTAGGGTGGGATCTATTCGATAGACTTGATCCTTAGGGGCCTTTCTATAAGGATGTATGTTCAAGTGCAATATCCGTTTTATTTAGTTCTTAAGGCCGAATCAAGTGAGCGAACAGGCTTTGGCTTTGTCATTCGCATTGTTGCAAGCGTAGTTGGAGTAAGCTCTTGTCGTTGAGTGTAAGGGCGAGGCTACCGCAGCGATAATGGTTATTCTCTAATGGAGTAAAGGGGTGCTCGTCTTGTCTTTTTCTTTTGCTTAACTCGGTTATCCTCTTTCCTTCTTTTTATTAAAGCGAGGTTATGGTGTGTCGTTCTTCCCGTTGATGCGAAGCTGTATACGCCTGCTTCGATCTTCTTTCTGGTTAGGGAAGCAAGCTCCTGGGTTTTAGGTCATCAAGCTTTGTTTGGCTGGTCTTACTTCACTGGGAAATCAGACTTTTCCACTCTTGCGTCTTTTTCTAAATGAAAGGATAGGGCCAAGGAGACCTTGGATCAGATGCACACAAAACCAATAATCTCTCGTATCTATCCCCTCTCTCAAGCGGAACTGGTAACTGTAGCTGCGACCAATTCAGAATCCTAACTCCTCCCTGCTACTTCAGGGGTCATACCACGAAGGGCCCCATCACCATCACCAAAAACATCAACATCAATTACCAAAACCCCGTCTTCTACCTCCAGAAGCTAGCCTGAAGCTCCCCCCTTAATCCCCTTGCTTCTATGCGCGTGCTCACTTTTAGTGGAAGACTATTTGCTACTATTGGAATTTACCATTGCTGTAGTAGTACGCTCTGGCTAGTGTCAAAATGTCTGATTGTGAATGAGCGAGTCATTTTGGTACTATGATTCTCCTACTTCATATGTGGGCTTACCGGGCTAAGCTAATCATTGGATACTAGAAACTTTCGATCTAAGGCACTTTTCGTTAGCGGGAAATCGACACACATTGATATAGGATGTTGATGAGCTTGCGTATCCCGGGACGATGCCCATCTGTATCATCCTTTGTTTGACCAACTGTGTAATCTCAACATAGGTGTCACCTGCGGATCAGCTATTTCGGCTTTCCTTGTGGTTCCCATTAAATATGTGTGAATTTCTCTGTTGACCCCACAAAAAGAAAGCTTTTCGTGCGTGCCACCCCTCAGGAAGTTTTTTCTTTCTCTCGATACGCAGAGGGGAGAGCATACCCTGTCTCAGGCAGTATATCAGTCGTTAACGATTTAACCAGGACACATCCAATTGAAACTGTAATCCCAACCTCTTTTGAAGGAGCTCCAAAAAGACTTTACTTCAGAGCGGGGAATCTTCCTACAAGTGAGCACCAACTCAAATGTGTTCAGGCTATACCTCTGCCTAGAAAAAAAGGAGTTTCAGGCACCCTCGTGGGAGACATTGGATGTTGTCAACCGGCCTAAAAATGCTCATAAACAGCTCTTCCCCCTTTGACTTAGTTTTCGCTCTCCTCTGTCTCTAGTAGACTAAGCCTGATCCTACTTTGCGGGTGCAGCAGGTCTAGGTATTCTTTTTTTTTCGTCTGAGGGAACTGCCAAGATCTAGCTAAGACTTGAGATCCAATTCTATCTCATTCTGATCTCGTTATGAGGGAAATAGGTGAGGCGCGGCTAAGACAACATATGGGACTTCCCGCGCTAAGTTGTTCCAATCTCTGTACTAAGTACCTGAACTCGGCAGTGCTGCTATGAGCTAGATTTGTGCGTACAAGGGTAAAGAAGCGAGCAGGGCTACCTTTCCGCTGGAAATCCTATACCTGAGTGCTATTTGATCAGAGTGAGTTGTAATTGAGCTTGATTTAGTTGCTCTCGTATTGAAATGCTTTTAAGTATGTGGGTGACTCATCGTCGTGAGATCGGTTGGTACCCTGCATAAAGAAGGTTGGTGAGTAGGATCACAGGTGCGGAATGTCAAAGGTAAGTTTTTTTCTTGTATTGTGGGTGGAAAGAAAAAGAAAAGGCTTCGAGGATCTAGTTTCCACCGGTTTATCCTTTGTAGGTTCCTGGGGTGAAACCTTTAGATCTTTGGATAGTATGCGCGAATTGACTCTTGGTGGTGTACAGTTGTGGTTTTGGAATCAATCTTTCTAGAGTAGAGTAGTCTCCCGACCGAAATCGACAATTTACATAGGGAAAGATCTCTTCGATAGAATAGATCCGAAGGGACCCTCGAGTCGATTACGTGTTGGATCCGTCTAAACCGATGTTGCAATCAATATAGGAAATTTGCAAGTGGAATCCTTCATCGCTTCGTCCATGAGCGGTCCGTAGAGCGCTTTCTCCCTATAACCGGCTTTCTATCTCTAACTCGAAGTGCAGCTTGGATTACAGTCTGTGAGTGAGGATACGTATCGTATGGGGCATTCGCACGGAGCGCATTTTGCTTATGGTATGGCTCGAAGGTCTTGTCGTGCGTCTTGGAGCGAAGAATTTCTTAAAAGGATCCGTTCACATTTACATATAATATATAAAAATAGGACATTCCACCGAAAGGATTGATCTCAGTAGATTGAGCCGCTAGAGGAATCGGCATCGCTACGAGCAAGACGTGGGATATTAGGCCTTGGCAAGGCTGAGCATTGACCATGGTAAGGTATTTTCTTAAAATAGACGCGGAAACAGCGGTACGGTAAAGGAACGGATGAAAGATCTACTCTTAACTTAATGGGTGAACTACTGAACGAGCCGAGAACGAGTGATCTGAAGAAAGCACAGAGAAGATAAAAAAGAAAAGGAAACCTATGCTTAACACACCCAACTCGTAGAACTACCACTCAGAAGACACATCCAGAAAGAAAGAGATGGCTGCATCTGCATCTAAGGGCTGATTATTGGGTCTAGCTTCTTATAAAGCCGTAGGGGGACAATCTGATGATATAGACTTGTGATGTCAGAGAATAGTCCGGAAGAGGAGAGGCAGTCTTCTCCAATGCTTCTCTTGGTGGGTGGGATTCAGGATTCAAATAGTGGATTTCAAAATGTCGTAGAGAGATGATCGAGCAAGCAGCAGCCAGGCATAGGTAGCTGACAGCTGCACTCGAGCATCTTTACCAGCCAGTGAACGAAGGACCAACGACGATGAAAGAGGAGTAGGAGTAGGACGGAATCGAGTGATTGATTACGAGATAGACAATGAAAAAGGCATTACTTCTCTTTTGCAAACAAAATGGGAATAAAAAACCAGAGCCGACAATCCCAGACTTTTTGTTAAAAGTCGACCTGCCCCAGTCTCATCCGATGGACTCGGCAGATACTTTACGAATCAAAGCTTCCGTTATTCTGGAGTCTTATTTCAATCCGTATAATTTACTTCCTCGTGACCAATACAGCTGGTGGGACGTAGCACAAACCCTTGCTCAAAGGGTCAGCATCGGGGATTCCGTAACTCGAGATGATCTCAGTCTCCTCGTCGACCTTTTACAGAATCCTGCAAGTCATTTATATATGAAAGCCTTTGAGCTCTTAATGCTGACATTGACAAGATCAAACATCGGATCACTACTCATCAGCGGTGGCCCATCTAGCTAGTTGAGCCTTCCTTGCCCACCTTTTCATTTCTTTATTGGCCCAGCCTTCAACCATTAACCTCTCCTCTGTGCACCCTCTCGGATTGATCTTTCCTTTCATTGAGTGATCTTCCTTTACTAATCACCATTCTTTAAGAAATGTTCATCATGTGAACAGTCATTGACCGGGGTGCATGGAAGACTAGAATCTAATACGCTTCCGGGGCCCGTGCGTGGGGGCCTCGGGGGGAATGATGAGGCGAGAGGTATCGGGCGGGCTATCCAGTAACGGATTACGGAATGCATCGAGGGGGCGTGGACCAACCATACATCTACCCGTTGCTTAGGTCATTCACTCAAGGCTACCGGGGATCTTGACTCAACGGAATCAGACTGCGGGTAGAAACCGTATAAAGCTTCGAACAGAGATCAGTCAGTAAACAACCTAGCCTTCCAATTGAAATATTGAGAAAGTAGCCCAAGGGTGGCAGTCCAAGATTCCACTTACTAGGGTCAGCTAATCAAAGAAAGAAGCTTTCGGGCTACAATCTCGCAAATCTCAATGTCAAGGAAGAGGGAAGGCCTGTCTTCTGTTCCGTGCTCTTTCGATAGTTCGTTGATTTGCCCATTCTAGGCTTTTTCCATTGGAAGGCCTGCGATTAGAACTAGTAATGGGGGGAGTACATGTGCTGCGTGAAACTAGAGATTTCCTTCTTTTTGATTAAATAGTCCAGACTTTCCTTCATAAAGACTAGATTCAATGTGGTCGTAGATCAGGCTCAACCAACAAGAAGGATCTCCTAAGCAAGGGCCTTTTCTCAGGCCAAGCAGAAGCCCGTGGTCTTGTTTGTGCTGCCTTTGACGTTCAAAATCGCAACGAACAAGACAGAGGCGTGCCGGCGGTATAGAAAGTGAAACATTCTTTCTTTTCGTTCGGCAAGCAGGAAGAGTGAAAGTCAAGTTTAGAGAAAAGCACTTCTGCTGTTCCGGGTTACAGGTACATGGAACTAGGCTTGGCTTAGAGAAAACGGATTGTGCCGGTACGGGCTCGGTAGCTAGCCAAGTCAGGTAGACTCTAAGTAGAATATCTCCTTTGCGGTTGGAGATGGCGAAGACTAAAGCCCTGTACCCTGTCTCCATATCTCTACGGCTGGTTGCAGATGACACTGTAATAATAACAAAGCCAGATAGAGAGACTTTTCGAGGCTTCAAAACTTTATTTCATTTTTTCCTTGTTGCCCCGGATTGAAAACAAGACTTTTTTGACTTTGGTCATGTTAAAACCCCAGACGACGACGGATACTAATACAACTGGGATTCAAAGAAGGATTAACAGACGATCTATGGACTTACTTGGCTTGGTCCCAGTTTTTAGGCATTAAAGAAATCTATAACTAGTTGGAAAGGGCGCAAAGAAAGCAGGAAAAAATGCTGTCAAAAGAAGCCTGCCTTAGTCTCAAATAGGGCTTAGCCTCAATGGCAGACCAACTACCAAATGCGGAATGACGGTCGTGAGCCGGTCCTTATGGAATTCCTAGGCGTGAAGGTGGACAAGGTGGCGGAGTCGGAGCGGGAGTCGAAGCCTGAGAAGCGTTATGCCTTCGACTACCAAAAGAAGGAGTGGTTCATAACGGATGAGCCTCCTCGAGGCTATGGCGCCCCTGAAAGAAAGCCGGACGACTGGGGTTGATGGGTAGAACTGCGTTTGGCTTGCTCCCTCTGAGATGGAGGGTACGAAAAAACCCGGTGTAACTGGGTCCAGCCAAAGTTTGGGAAATAAAGTGCGATACATCGGTGTAGTAGAACAACCACCTCCCACCCATTCTTCAGTTGGATCCTGACCCGTGGACTCCTTTTGCCCGCGTTTTTGTTGTTTGTCTCGTAAGCATTTCGGGATGCCCTGATGGAGGGTGAGACTCTCATTTCAGTTAATAAGGCGTCATCATTTCAGGTAAGACGGGCGGAACACCTAGCAATTAGGAAAGGAAAAGAGAAAAACCACTTGTTCAAAAGCAAGGACGAGGTGCTCTTTTCCTTCGGTGAGTAGCTTCCCGTACGAGGGAGAAGAGCAACTCCTTCTCTTACGCAATGAGTTCAGTAAGACAAGAGGAGTTAGCGGGCTTGCCTACTCTAATTTACATATAAAGATGTTATTATAATAGTAAAAGAATTTTGACGTCTTAGTCCCTATTTAGAAGACCGGAAGCCAACTCGTAGACCTCCGATCAGCGGAGTGAAGTAGCTGCTATCTCCGACCGAGCATAAGCGATTGCAGGTTTTAACTAAATAGCTAGGCGTGTTCGGGTTGTTAGGATGGACATAGATCGATCGCCCTTTTTCTTCTTTATCGTGAGCTCGGTTTAATAGAGAAGTCAAGACTAAGGTTTAAATATCCTAGGGTTCATTTCTCCTCTATGAATAAAGGAAATCCCAAGTCAAGGAGAAGATCTCCGGCGTCCTCCTTCTTCTGCATCTATTGAGCTCAGTGCCTGAGTCTCTCCTATCTCCGCCTGCGGATAAGGGTTTAGCTGTTAATATAGTAATAGAGCTTAAAGGCCTTAAAGGCTGGGTCGTGTGGTCTTTCATGAAGAAGTGGAAAGCTTGCCCTTTTCTGTCTGTCCTGAAAGTTGAGAAAAGGTCTCTCGAGCCAGGTTTCTAAGATTCAAGTCTATGGGAAAGCTAGGATTAGGCTAAGAGGTGCTCGTACTTCCCTCCAAAGCACGAAGAAGAGACTGCTGCAGCTGGCAGTTCGTTCTCGGATACCTCCGAGCCGGGCATGGAGGTCTCTCCTATCTCCAACCAAGGATATTTTTCATTTCCGGTTTTCACTAAAGAGTGTTCGGGTTCTTGTTTCTTAGTATTAAAGTAAGCACGGAAAGAAGAATATTGATAGAAGGGCTAGAGTGAGGCCCATTACCCCGTCCCTCCCGTTAGAGTTCCGGTAGCGACCTTCTAGGATATAAATCTAGCGGTCGGTAAATAAGAAAATGAAGAAACCATGTTGCTCAATTATGAGTGAGAAATTCGTCCCTACGGTGATCTTTCTTATTCGTCTATTCCTCTTCTTATCGGTCCAGCAACCGACATGATAAGAGGTCTATTCTATGCTTTCATATCTTGTGTAATATGGGTTCTTGCATCTCTATTGTTAAGCTGTATCTTTGTAGTCAATACCGGTGGGAACGGGTCTCTTTCTTAAAGCCTGGTCATACTTGTTTTTATGTCTGGACTCCTGCTATGACGAGTACTGCTAGTGCTACTGCTCCGATACGCTGATCCGCCTTCGGGCTCAAACGGCGAGGAGCGAGACGGGGTATTCTCGTTCCTTGACCTGACGGTTGAAGAAGATATTGAATCTCTCTGTCCGGGTCGGTAACTTCTAATAACCTCTACTAACTGAAACTCCACTTTTGGAGCTAACAACAAGCAAGCGAGTTCCTTTCGGCCTTGAGAACACAATGATTTCGGACTTCCTCTTTTCCGAGCCTTATGTAACTGTAACTACGGCACTGAAAAAAGTTCTTGATTTCGGGTCACGGGGTGAGTAAGGAAGACTGAAGATAAGTCTTTAGTTACTCTTTTGAAAGTCCGGAATGAATGGTACTACGGGGTTCGGGGGTGTCATAAGAAACCTTTGTGTCTAAAGAATAGAATTCTAGGGTTAGGTTGAACCGAGGCCCAAAGGGTCATGTACGAGGTGCACGCCGGAGAATGCGAAACCAGCCAGGGCAGCTCGATCAGGAAATCTATCTCTTTTTCCCCGGTTCTACCTATCTCTCCTTTCACTTGGCTGTCTGAATGTTCCGTATTTGTCTTCCTGTAACTCTCGGGGTTCGGGGCCTGAAAGCAATAAGTGAGTTCGGCAACTAGAGAAGGTACCCGCTGGGCTTTAGTTCACATACTCCGAAAGGACAGAGCCATGGTTGGTGTCTTCACTGACCCCGCGAAAGAGAGGGATGTCTTGTCTCCCGAGTGAAGGAACGATCTTTCATATGAATAGGAGAGGAAAGGAAAGCGATAGCTTGATAAGCCGGTGAGGGACAATGCGAGATTGAATCTCTGTCTCTTCCTAGTCGGTTCGTATCGGAGGGTGTAACTACGGGAACGATCTGTCTTTCTATTGCTTTCGATAAAGGGGTCTCCGCCTGAAAATAAGGGATATCGTAGATCAGACAACAGTAGTTGAAGGAGCCCAGTCCCCGAAGGAAAGTCACAAATACGACGAAAATACGGGTTCCATAGACAGAGTGTGAGCCAGCCAAAGAGTTCGGCCAATACTGGAATAGTCGACTCGTGAGCAAACTAGGGGCGGGGAACAAACAAGAGAAGATCCGGTCGGGCAAGAGGGCACAGTCCGAAGCGTTCGGCAAACGGTCTCACCCAATCATCGGTCAAGTGAGGTTCGGCCTACTCTGAAACTCGCTTATTCCTCTCTAACACTTCTAAAGTGATAGAAAAAGACCCTTAAGAGATAGGGGCGAAGGAGTCTCAAGGGATGTCTGTGGGACTTGCTTGTGCAGATATCCTTCCTTCTTTTTGAAAAGCTTCCTACCCAAGTGCAAGTAAGCGCTTGTCAGCCTATTTCTATTGACCGAATCCCTATTCCCTTGCTTCAATCAACAATAGCTCGATGCTTCCCTTCTTTGCTGACAACATTGAATGAATGAAATTCCCCTTGCGCCTACCCTAATTAATTAATAAGTAAGCTTAAACTTGACCCTACCCTTATGCCGATCCGTTTTCATCATCATCTTTCTTCGGTTCGGCTCTTCAATCAATGCGGGATTTTCTTCTTTCTTCTGGTATACCGCTCCTCAAAGAAGGTGAATTTCCGCTTTTGTTTACTATATTTAGATTAGCAAGGGTCATTGGAGCTTGATTACTGCTTACTAGGTTGGCAAGCTTTTCAGTTCGTTCTGCTTGTCCCTCTTTCAGCTTTCGAGAGATAATAAGATTAACCTCCTTCCTTTCGACAGCTTCTGAGACTGCCCCCCTCTCGTTTAAGGCTCTGGAATCCCTAGCTTGCTTCCTGCTGGGGTATCGTGCTCAATCCACTATATCAGTATCAGTCTCTCTTTCTTCAACATATCTCTTTCTTATTATCCGATCGCTTAGAGCAGGAAATCCATCATCCTGGTGTGAATCGGTTTGCGTACTTTCTTGAACTTGCTTTCGAATACCTATTCCTCCTCTAAATAGGTGGTTCCTGTAATATATAGGAGTTGCAAACATTACCAGCTCCAAAAAGGGCCGGTAGAAGCACTAGATACTGATCACGACGAAAGTGAGTGCTGGCATATGGCATCAATGGGAATTATTTTATCTAACCACTAGTTAAGGAAGAAGATGTTAAAAGCATTGGTGATGGCTCCACCATCTAGCCTATACATCATGTCTATCCACCTGAGCATATTGGTCTCTTGAAGCCCAGTCATGGGAATGGGGACTGACGGGTGATTTTTTACACTCTCTCTAGGAAATAAGAAGACAGAATGCAACCATAACCAAAGTGTTGGATCTTGCCAAGTCTGCAGTCAGTCAATTGGGCTTTCATGCTGCCTAGTAATTATGTACACCAGTCGAACACTATCGGTCTTAGGCACTGCTCTCCGTAGTACATCAGTGAGTGCATGAGATGCCAAGTGTGGAGATGAGGATCCTAACATGCGATTCAACATGAGAAGGAGAATATTTAAGCTAAAGTTCACTACCTGTCTGATGGAGACCTAGTTGCTCACTTTCCATGCATTTGGATTGCAGTATATGTTTAGTTACATACTAAGTGACAGTATGGAGCTCGCCACCTCATCCCCCACCTGTGAGGATGGGCTTCCTCTCCTCGATGAGAAAGGCCAGTCAGGAAAGAAATCTCCTCAACTTCGATCTTGAGGATCTCATTCTCCCACACAAAAGCATCGTGGTCAAGCTCCCAGTACCCAACCACAATTTTTAGGAGCCCCCACTGTCTAAGGGAATATATACCAGTAGGGTAGTTGAGAGCATCATTGTATACTTGCTCATGCTCTCATTCTTGATAGAGAATGGCCATAGTGAATGTGCCTGCACAGTCAACACAATTTTGATTCCCAGTGTTTTCAAGTTTTTGTCTTTCAAATCATATCATGTTCTTGTTATCTGCTCGTGTTGGTTGATGGAGGTTTGACGGAATCAATACAGTCATCAGGCAACGTACACTTACACTATGCAGGAAGGAAGAAAGAGAACGGAATAGAATCCTGAGTTAGGAAAATGCTAGGGATCGGGATCAGGAGGCGGGAAATCACTAATTTCGCTTCGCTAGAGCTAGAACTGTCTATCCCCAGAGATAAGGAGTCAAATGCGCAGATAGGGCTGGCTAGTCAGAGGAACCATCAATAGATTGCTTGGAGGCAGCTCCTTCGCATCTTCTTAGTTCGGAGTCCGTTCCGTCAGGTTTCGGAAGGCATTGGGGAACTTGCAGATGGCTCATTTGCTTCCCCTTCGGGGTGGTTATGGAGTCGAATCGAGGTCATTTGCTTCTCCCACCGGTGGTTGATGGGCATCTGTCCGTTGGCTGGTGGCTTGCCCAAACTCATGCCAATTTCCATTCGAAGATGCATAAACGAGGTGCGCACACCAAGTGTTCTACGCTTGAATTCAAAAGTTCTGTTAGGTTCTAAAACCACTTGTGTAGGTCGGGGTTGAGAAAGTTGACTGGCTGAAGATTCAACTAAAGGGGAACCTATGGCTGGATTGAATCCTTACCTATTTATGCTACTAGGGGACGGGCCTAATGTTGTAAGAAGAGGTTGTGACCCCCCTGCTGAACTACGATTCCGAGCAAGTCGTACCGAAATCGGATTTCCACATCAAAAATGTTCGCCGCAAGGCATGAATTCACGCACGAGGACGCGTAATATTTCTTTCTTTTTTTCGTCTGATCCGTGTTTTCACTCTGTTTTCTTTCCTAAAAAGTGAGATTTCTTCTGATCCACAGAGACCGTAAGTAGCATATTCCTACTCTCTTTTCGCGGAAGAAGACCTAACTCGACGTAGGACTGGCAGTCCCCTTCCCAACAGTGAGGAAATGACAGCATCGAAGCATTGGCGGCGCACTCATTACAAAGGAAGCCGCTTAGGCAGAATACCCTAAGAGAATGGAACTTCAGAAGAAAGAAAGGATTACCAGCTAACTAGCCAAGCAAGGACAGCGGGGAAGTGAAAGTGAAGGAGCTTGACCAATCCCAATGACTATCTACCGGAGTAGAGCCCAATCTACCATTGTTGATAGAGCAGGACCAGCAACTAGGGTTGTTCACAGAGCAGCCGTCTTTCCCTCTCAAGCGGATAGGACTACTTTGCAAGTGCACCACCGGACAAGCCTGGGCCTACCTCCATCCCTAGAGGAGCAGCTTAAAAGCAAGGAATTGCAGAAGAAAGAAAGGTTTTCTTATGAAAAAAGGTTCCAAATCGATATAATAAGTATGGTACTCGGCATCGCCGTCTGAGAAGTAGGAAGGCTTGTCAACAGCCGGAGGTGAACGAGAGAAAGATGAAGTTGGAAAATGAGGAAGAAAGAGCTCGCGAGAAAGCTCGTCAGTGGAAATTGTTAAAAGTTTCGATTCCGAGGAAGAAGGATCTGTTCCCATGTAGTCGGCATTCTAGAAGCAAAGCAGTAGCAAACTAGTCCCGCTGACCCCACCCTGGCCAATCATAATGTGGTTTCCGGAACCTCCTACAATGGAGCGGTTCGCCTCCTCGGTGGTGAATTCGTGCCTCGCTATGAATTGGTTTCACATCCCCTTTATCTATTTCATCTTTCTGGCCGGCTTTCGGTCCTTTTAGGTCCGGATGTAACTGCAGGCTTTAACGTTAGAGAATAGCTCGGCAAGCGCTTTCCTAAGGCATTCTTCCTTCGTGGGAATTCTCTTTCCAATACGGGAAGAAGGACCAGGAACGGTACTACCTACGGGTATTCCCTCGCCAAGGGGAACTTTCTTTGTTCTTCAAACTAGAGGTCTTAGCAACAGTTACACGCGGACCTAAAATAAAAAACTGTCGAGAACGAGAAGAAGGAAGGACAGGTACATCTGTTACCAAGGCATCCGCCCGATCATATTAAGTGTGGTCTCATCGTCAACTGGAGTAGTGGGAAATACGCCTACTGGTTTAGCAAATCAACTAAGAATTCCCCGCCCGAAGCTTCCTTTGTTTCGTCAATCTTACTTGATTCGCCTTAAGATCCCCTTGGGCTTCCGTTTCACGAGTGATTGTACTGCTTTCATTTCATTCCCTAGCTGGACCGTTTTGCACCGAGAATGAATTGAAGTAGTGGGCTTTCCTTCCGAACAGTGAGGGGATGAAACAGAGAAAGAAACCAACAGTGAGGCTTGCTTATCCCTCTCAAACTAGAGGCCGTTCTTCACTCACGACAGAGAAATATCTTTTTCGTGAATCCATCTTAGCGACGCACTAGACGATCAAACCAGTGGAATTTCAGAATTTACACTTCCCGATCAATAGGCTGTGGCGGGCGAGTCTGCGAGCTATGCTGGTTCTGTTGCAATCACGATCAAATCGCATCAAATCTTGTAAAAAGAAGGAATTTTCCGTCCTTTCCTACTATCATACCTTCGAGTTGGAAGCAAGCGTAAGTGCATCGGTTCTTGTTATCGGTTGCCGCTCTTCTTCTCTCCGTTGGTTAGCTAGTGTCATTTTCCTTCGGCTTCTTAGCGCTCCGTGGGTCAACCAGGCTAGGTCCTCCCACTTCTTCAAACCGGGGCTTTGATCGGGGCAGAGAGCAAGGAGCGAAGTGCTAGACGAGAGTTTGGTCACATAGGCTTGAACCGCTTAGGCTCTTTGCAAGAGTAGGCTGCTTATGTCATTCTCTTTTTCCTCTTCTGCCGGGTGTGCACGTGAAAATCAATATGAAAGAAGAAGGCTTACTAAGAAGGAGAAGGGCATCCCTTGTGTACGAACTAGGGCTAGACTGTCCAAGAAGAGATGACTGGTCAAGTCGGTCAAGTCTTTTCCTTTCTGTGTTCTGTGGGATTACCCTTTGCCATAGAAAGAGCTTTCACTCAACAGTCTGGCAACTGCCTTTACTGGTCGAAAGAAGACTAGTTGCCCTTCTTCTCTTTGTCCAATCATTCCCTTTGATAAAGTCCCAGAGCCTATTCTTGCAAACAGCCTTTTTTTTGTCCTAACTGCGCATTTGAAGCTTCTTCTATCAAAGAGCTTGGGCATCTTTCGATGAGTAGGTCCGGAAATAGAGTTAAGGCGATACCTCCCCGTCACTCCGCCTCATTCTCTTTTTCATGTGAAGGGGGTGCTGTGCTTTCCTTACAGGTAGTGACTAGACCACTTGCATATCGAACAGATTTCACCCTCAATTGAGTAAGTACGATATGACCTAGGAACAACCATAGTACCGAACTTGTATAATCAGTAGACTGTTAAGAGAATGATTTTCTAGATCCTTTGGATCGCTGCCTTTGCTCGTTCCCAAAAGAGTCAACCTTATGTCGTCTGTTATCCACACCAGACCAAGATATTCACTCAATCACAGTAGTTAGGCACTACTGTTGAGAGCATGAATATGAGGTGAACTGCTATATAAAGAATATCCTATGTACACTGTGCCAATGAGGTTGCCTCTTTGGACACACCTAATCTAGAAGTGAACTATTTAAGTAAACGTAAAACTGTAATGATAAGAAGCTCAGATGCGCGAGGTGAAACTGAAAGTTTAAATAGAATTCCATATCCGCTGTGGAATAAAACCTCCGGCCCTTCCCTAATAGTCTCCTTGCCACCCACTAGTTCGCCGTTTGCTTTCAGTAGTTAGAGAATCAAATTCAGAGTCGATTTCGTCTTGACCTTGATGTGACAGGTCTTGCATTGTATTTGCCTAACGAGGCATTCCACATAGGTCGCCATGTTAAATTACATTCGTTCGGATGGTTCCAAAACATTGATCGAAGTATGCCCCGAACCACCTATCTCCCTTCCTACATGCAATATAGGACTGCTTTTTTAAGCCTTCTCTTCCTTCGGTCTAATCCCCCGATCCCGTGACTTGCCTTTCATTTACTTGACAGGGAATGCCAACGAGATCTCGTGAGAGCTTTTGCCTTGTGTGTGGTACTTACTCGACTACCCAGGGAGGAGTGTACGCTGATTGACTCGCGATCTCTGGATTCAGTAGGCGACTTGGAAAAGACATTCGCTCTTGTACTGGCGCTTAGCTACACGGACTCGTTCATAAGAGAAAGGGACCCTTTAGGAATCATTATAGAAAGAGCCTTCTTATTCTTATTATTGGCCTAGCTACCTTCACAACTGGTGGTCCAAGTGACAACAGCGCATGATCAATCAGATTCGGATACATCTCAAAGCTAGGAATGCCATTTCGTACTACTGATTTGTTGACTCAATCAACGACATTTCCCATATCGATAGCAGCTCCTGCTGAAGCAATTGTAGCAGCTCCGGCCCCTATTCATTTTCTACCCTCGAACATCTCAACACACCCTTCCTTTCTTCAACAAATAGCCTATCTTTCCTCACTTTTCGTTATAAATGTTAGACTCAAATCACTAGACAAACGGAATGAAAAGCCGAAAATAACGAAGAAAAGTGAGCACAACATTCAAAGTAGAATCGGAATAGAACAAGAAAGAAAAGAACCCGAGGCGAGGGCGTACCTCAATGGTATGGTAGTTTCATAACTAAAGCGGACGGGATTACGAGAAAGAAAGGAAGAACGCTAGGCCGATAGATAGTGATTTCCCAATACGGGAATAGAAGAACAACTAAGAAGGAAAGCAAGGTATTGAAACGAAAGGGAGTTGGAAAAGACGGCAGACGATGAAAAAGATATGCTTCTCTAGGGACGGAGGTAGGCTTGTGCGGTTAAGGTTGTAGACGACCTCATAAGAGGGGCTGCAGGTACTATGGATCCATTGCTTTCTAAACTTACGAGCGACCTTGATCGGGTTCATCTTTTATTGACCCCGAGCACCTAAGTCAGTGGCCGGCTTCGATACGGCTTTCTCGCCATTTGTTCTATCAACATAGTCAAGTAAGGAATAGCTTTTCGACAACATAGTCGGCTACGCCATTTGTTCTATCAACATAGTTGCTTCTCCGCTACTCATTTACTTGGAAGCTTGCCTTCTTCTTTGCATCCGGTGCCATCCATTTGAGTGATTAGACGCTCTCCTGGCATTCGAAGTATGTGTGGCCTAAAGGTCAATAATATGTCATCTTTGCTTTAGTAGAACGCCCGGTTCAACCCATCTTAGGGTCCCCACCCGTTCCGTTCCTTCTTTCAACCCTTCTTTTAGGCTCTTCTATAGCCTATAGCCCTTTCAAAGGGAGTAACAATACCATCAACAAACGTTGTAGGCAGAGATGAGAGTGACTAGTCCATCCAAAGAAAAGCTTTGATTCTTGGGTTGGTATGAGATTTCCAAATCCACGTAAGGAAAGAAGAGAGGAGAGAACACTCATATCCATAACCGTGCATCATGCCGAGCAAGGGAGAAGACTTGCGCGAAAGCCCTTGCTTAAAAAAGATTCTCCCTAATCTAATAGTAGCACCCACCATTCAAGGTTGTTCAACTCGCTCGAATAAAAGGCGGGAAATCGATTGCAACGAAAAATACGGGGTTTTGGCAAGTTGTCAACGTTGGCTCACAATGGAATGAAAGAAGACATGAAGAAGTTCGAAAGGAAGAACCCGCGGCGGGGACCATCAAGAAAGGTCCAAAACAGGTAGTAAATAGAAGTTCGAAAGGAAGCTGCGGCCGATCCCATTGTTCAATCTTATGAAAGAAGGGAACGCCCAGCGGGGGAATCCTCATCAAGAATTTCAGAAGTTCGAAAGGAACCCGCAGCTTAGGAATACTTTTCAAGACGGAAAGAAGGAAGAAAGGTGAGATAAAAGAAAGATTTCGAACGCCGGAGAATCGAGGAAAAGAAAGTCATCAGACAACGCGAGTGAAGATTCGAAATCGATATAATCTGGATGGGACTCGGCTTCAACGTTTGAGAATACCAACTCGTCAGTCAGGTTTCGCCGTTTGAGAATACCTAGCTTCCTGGGGTTTCTTACTCGTCTGTAAGGCTTCTTCTTTGAGAAGGACCTCCTTTTAGGTCTGGATGTAACTGCAGCTAAGGCTTCACCGTCTGAGGCCTTTCCTTGGGTTTCTCGTCTCGTCAGACAGGCTTGACAGAATCAAAAGTATAGGTTTCTCGTTCGTAACGTCGATACGAAGAAGTCAGAAAGTCCTCTCGCTCCTCGATAACGTTCAGAATAAGATTCATCTACGTCTTCCTTCGTTCCGTCTTGCGTTCTGTCTGGGGGCTTTCGTTGAAGATAGATGATATCGTTCCTCGTCTTTCGTTCTGTAAGAGATATATTACTCAATAGAATCGACAGGGATAGACGAATGTGCAGCTGTCTATAAGTGGAAGCCTATGGTGTGTTCCAGCGAAGTGGACTTCCTTAATACCCTCTTTTGATTCTTTCAACTCTCGGTGTAGGCTCTTTTAAAGCCCTTTTTCACAAAGTGGTAGTTTTTTAGGCCTACTTCTTATTCTTACTACTGTGAGGGACTTGAGGACGACTTCTTGCGCCTGGCAGCAGATTGCCTTGGGAAAGCTGCCTTGGCCTAACGCTTGAGAATACCAATTTGGGTTTTCTCGTTCCGTTCGTTGATACGAAGAAGATATAGAATCGAGTCAGAAGGATCATGCTTGGGAAAGAAAATGAAGCAGGATTAGAAAAGAGTGAAGAGCCCGAACCGGGGTCAATAGGATGAGCGCCTGCTAGCGGATCAGATACGATAGGCCTTGCCATTGAAATTCATGAAATAGAGAATCTCTTCCTTACTTCGCTCCTGTCCCTTTGAGGGGAATAAGAAGTAAGAGAGTCAGAACTCAACGAGACCCAATGGAATTGTTTAAGAAAGAAAGGACCTACTCGCCAACGCTTGACGAGAGGCTTCGTTTTCTCGTTCTTCTTCTTTCGATACGAATAAAATAGTCTTTTTCTTGTTATGTTTCTACCCGTAAATCTTGAATTCGAATCCCTTAGCTGGAGCAGCTAGGCGCATGGTTCTTCCTGTAAGCCAAGATGAATGCTATCGAAGTGAAGAGGAAAGAGAGGTCTTCAATCTTACCTGTGGTATGGTAGCTTTACTTCTTTACTGTCTCTATTCTAGTTGAGTAAGGACTGTAAGCTTCAAGTCCCTTCTTATCTTCTTTGAGTTCCAACAGGGAATGTGTTGCCCAGAATCTGAAGGGCTGCTTAACATCATTGAGAACGGGGGAACGAGGATAACAGGATCATTCTAATAAATTCCCCCCGGCAACATATGCTTTAGAGGTTTTTATCCCGCTTTGGTGAGTCCCGTGGAAGGGCTCTCGCTCAACGGATCAAAGGGATTTCCGGGCCCTCTCCTCGTTCCGCCCGCTGGCCTATTGGGTTCTAGAATGGCTGGGGAGTGAAAATGATGCACTATACGGACGCCATTTGGACCTTACGAAAGCAAGCCCCGAGCTGGTCCGTACCAACCAAGAAGATTGGCTTCATTTGCCATGTTGAGGGCTCAGAAGAAGTTGGAAAGTAAGCATGTGCAAGAACCAATCAGGTTTTTCTTCCTGGGGTCTTCCTGGATAGATTGACCTACGACTGATTGACTCAGGCCCTTTCTCACTGACTTCTTCCTTCATTCGGAGAAGGAATGGAACCAGTGGAAAGTCGTATGCAGAAGAGAAGTGAAAAATGGGCAAAGACGAAGACTTTGGAAGCGAAAGACGCACTGATTGATGCTTTTCCAGCCCAGCTGCTCTTTATTGAGCTCAAAGTGGATGAGAGAGAGGCTTTTCTATGCTCTCTATGCTATGGTCTTCTTAATTGCCTAGTCTCGGTTCAAAGACAGTGGAAGGATCCATTCCCTTTCTATCTCCACAGCGCTAACCTGCACTTTCCACCTAGTTCACCGACCTTACGAGTCTGATTTGGCTCTCTATTATCCACCAAGGAAACTCCAAACAACTCCACTGCGACTGAGCGATCTCATCGATCTGACCTTCCTACTCGGTATGGAAGGACTCTTGACTGACTCTGAGACTCAGTCTTCTGACTTGGATTGGCATACTAGGGGCAATTCCACCCTATCCTCTTGAAGCACCCTGCTTCCTTTACGTACAGCTAAGGTTTATATTCCTCACTCATCAAATCAAGTAGACAGACTTCTAGGTGGCAGGTGGCCCTCGTACCCTACCCGCTTCTGCTTCCTTCGATTTGGAAACAGGTACTTCTGCCCGAGAACAAAGACCGGCTTAGGAGTCATCTTCTAAGCTAAGTCAGTGGCCGGCTTTGATACGGCTTTCTTTCCCTTCCCCGGCTCATCTACATTACTTCCACCTCTACCTGCTGACTCGAAGCCATAGCAATGAGATGAAGGTGAAACGTAGTCCACTAGGATGCAATTCCTTGTCTCTGACCCGGTGAACCACTCCCTAGCTCGAAGACTCATCAGCACCATATTCGACTCAATCGATTGAATCCACTCCGACACCCTACCTGAGGAACCAAACCCACTCACTTTTCTACAAACCTTTCCATTCATCCTCTCCAGAGGGGCTTCTCTTAACTAGCTGTTAGAGCTTCTCTCCTAGCTAGTATCCGTCCCTTCATCTCCGGCTCGATGTGCACCAGACCGGGCTTGATGTCCAGTGGTTGGATTCTCCAGATCCAAGTATCCGAGAATCCTTCTTCCCGTGGCACCGATTCGTCATCTCCTTCCCCCTCCCCCAAGGTGCTCATCTGGACTGGATGAAAGCTCATCTCATGGATTCCCAAAACTCCCGTAGTCGAATATTCCTCTCGAGGCATCTCGGGGAAGCAGATGAGGTGGAGAACTGTCAAGTAGAGAAGTCTCAATCTAGTCCCGGCGGAAGGGATTCATTTCATTAGTAAACTCTAACAGCAACCAATGAACCTCCAGACTCGAGCTCATCAGCAACATCTTCATTTCCGGCATTCGAAAGGGAAGGTGCCGTCCTCAATCACATAAGCCAAGGGCGTAAGCGAAATTCTATTCTTTTTGTCTCTGGTAATGCAAGGTTCGGAAGAATGGGACCTGAGACTGGCATTTGGATTACCCTGCGAAAATAGAAAGTCGGTACGAAAGCCTCTTTGAAAGCCGCTGTTGAATCAGTAAATGTGGCAACTGGTGGTAACGTATTCAAATAGTTAGATTCCTCCAAGAAAGTCCGACTCAACAACGGAAATGTGATGTCTTAAGCATATAACATCGGACTTGACAGTCCTCCTCCTTATAAAGATAGAACCGGAACTCAACCAATACCGAATCCATTGGGCTGCTCCTTACTATCGAAGTTAGGACCTTTTGTAGGTCCCAAGTGGCCTTGGTTGCGTGAAATCGGGCCTTTTTCTTGATTTCCATAGTAGTTCTTTGCTTTTAGTCTTTCTTAAGGAGTGTCTGCTTGCCGGAATTTCACTCTTCAAGTAGTTGTCTTTCCGGTACCTCACTCCTAATCAAGGGGTAGGCTTCGGCCCGCAATTCTCTTCTCTCATTGAGTAATTGCTTCCCGCTGTCCCTAAGGATTCTAAGAGGATCCAATGTACGGGTACAACAAAGCCTCAATGGGGGCGTTTAAAGCCCCAGGGCCAGATGGAATTCAACCAATTTTCTACCATGGGATGGGATACGGTAGGGGAATCCATCACCCACATGGTGCAGGTGGCTCTCGAGGAGGGGATACTCTCAGAAGGTATAAATCAGACTCTTATTACGTTAATTCCCAAGCAGGATCATCCCGAAGTGCTAGCCCATTTTAGACCGATAAGGCTTGTGCAATGTTTCCATGCGAATCATTTCAAAAGTGCTTGTGAGTAGGTTGCGGCCCTTGTTGAATCAGATGGTCAGCCCCAATCAATCTAGTTTTATCCCGGGAAGGCAGACTTCTGACAATATTGTAGTCACTCAGGAGCTCTTACATACGGTGCGGAAAATGAAAGGAAAGAAAGGGGGTATGGCAGTTAAGATTGACCTTGCTAAAGCGTATGACAGAATAGACTGGTCTTTCTTGAGGACTGTACTTGAGGGGCTTCACTTCCCAGCCAAATGGATTTCCTTTCTAATATAATGTAGTGTCTTTCTTCAGCTGATCTTGCTTTGCTTTGGAACGGGGAACGAACAACATATTTCAAGCCTGCGAGGGGTCTTCGACAAGGCGACCCGCTTTCGCCATACTTATTTCTTTCTTTTTTTCTGTATGGAAGTGCTTGGTAGAATGATTGATGATGCTGTTGAAAGGAAAGGGTGGAAACCACTAAAGCCAGCAAGAGGGGGGCCGGATATATCTCACCTGTTCTTTGCCGCCGATTCGCTTCAATGCTATTTAGTGCCTTCGTGATTCAGATCTTGCTGCTGCTGACATGCAAACCATTTTAAAGATTCTTTTCTTTACACCTCGGGGCGAAGAGCTTGAACCAGATAACAATCCCCCAGCGCCTCTTCTTCAACAACCAGAGTCTTTAGCTATTGGAGCTTTCGGTTAACGCAGCCCCTAAGACCGGCGTCTGCCTCACGGGGACAGCAGGAAGAGGAAGTAGTTGGCAGACCTTGATAATCAAGACCCCCTACGGATCATGCACTGGATTCATACGGCCCGGAATCCAATGAAGCGATGGTTAACCCTTGAAGGGATAGTGAACCTTCTTTTTTGAGTGGTTACCATAGAAGACAGAGACAGAGAGAAGTTCGCGCTTTCTCCAACTTGCTCGCGGGTTGGCCCAATTTATTCTTCTCTATATTCCTCAACTGGTACTTGATCGTCATTATGTGAGAATCCCCTTTCTTTTGAAACGGAGTCTAACTCTCCCTCGAGTTCACTTCCATTAAAGATACCGAACCAAGTCTCTACTAAAGTGAAATCCGCCCCTTTTAATTCATAAGGATAAGGATGAGCAGAGCGAAGTCGTGTTGTCAATGGCGCTAGAAAAGCAGGATGGGTTGGGCTGTTCATATAGATTATAGGGAATGGACGGCTTCTCATGCATACAGTTTCTTTCCCGCCGCACTAATATCCGGTATCACGGGCGGTATCCACCGATACGTCCGGCTCATCTACAGCTCTCTCCTCCGAGTCGGTGCTGCTTCCCCTTCGTCGAATACCGGCTGCTCTTATTCCCATCGATATGCCCGGCACGCATAAATGCATTAGAGGGGCTTGTAGCCGATGTACTCTCTTCGCTCGATAAAGACCGGGACCGGCGATAGTCGTGAACTCCATCTGCTGGGCATGGCACGTATGATTGGTCCGGCATTCCACACCCCCGATCGTGCCTTCAATCCCTGTTTGGCATTGGGATGGGAGATGAGAATAGGTGGTTTCGGATCCGACGATTGGCGCTTTTCATTTCATTACCTCCGCTCTACCTCGCACTGATCTTCTTCCGCAGCTCTTGCTTCCTTCACTTACAGCCTTAGAAAGGAACAAGCTTCATTTAGGCACCTACCTCCTTGCATTGTCGCTCTGCTCTTTTCTCGCTGTCTGGGAGCTCCACTCATCACCCCTATCACTCGACAACCCAACCTTTTCATTCATTACAGTAATGTGATTCCATGTCTCTGATGATTCGGCAGGAGGAAAGAGGCAAGGCTTTGACAGATCCGCTGAAGAAGGATCGGGGTTAGAACTAGTCTGAAGCTTGTCAAAAGGCTTTTGACGGTTTGAAGATGGCGATGCTGATTGAGCCGGTGCTGAAGTTGCCTGAGTTTGATAAGCCATTTTCGGTGGAAACTTTCGCTTCTGGTAGAGACCTTGACAGGCTGAGCACTTGACCAGTTGGTGATGCAATTGGCAAGTGAACAACGAGTCTTGGTTGAAGACTCAAGCTTGTGGGCTTGGTAGAAGCAAACGAGTTGGCTATGCCAGATTGGGCATGTTGTCGCTTACGACTTGGGATGGTATGGGACATTCCATCATGAGGGAATGGCTACCTGGTTTGTCTTGTCTACTCAAGGGAAGAGCGGGATACTTAGCGGAAAGGGTGGACAAGGCCGAGCGCGTTCAAACGTTGCTCCAGAGTGCCCTCCTGGGCAGCAATCGAGAACAAGGGCGGTGGATGGGACATTGATCCAAAGGTCGCGTACGGTACGAAGAAGCCTATTTCCTTGAAAGGAAGTTTAACGCAATGATAAGCCCCGCCTATTTATTTGCATAGTTGAAAGTCAAACGAAGCGAGGTGACAAAACAAATCAACAGGAGAGGAGCGTCAAGCCTTAAGCGCTAGGCCTGACCGATTCCCTTTCGTCTCTGCATGGGCGATGGGAGGGGAAGCGAAGGCTCTAAGATCATAGGAGTCAGGTTCATAGAGAACGGGTTAATTATCAGACTAATGCTTATGTTCCGTAGGTCCCAGTGAAGAAAATTTCCCTGTGCTCTGCCTTGTTGTCGATGCCACGGGATTCGAGATAGCTTTCAAGCAACGTTTGAGAGGCAGCTGAAGATGGAGATGGATATTTTTGAGTCTTGTTCGCATTTCTTCGAATAACTACCACTTGGAAGCTTCACTGAAGATGTTCCCCTCACTCCAGCCTTTAGACGAACCGAGCGGCGGGGATTTAAACGTAGCCATTGGGATAAAAGCGCTCGGTCACCACACCCGAGGTGCCCAAAGCTACAAAAGAAGTACAAACCAAGATGTGCTCCAACCTATGTCAAATACTTGACTAGTCAAATACTGGACTCGCAGGCTTGACTGGCTCTATTAACTGACCTAAAAACAAGGAAAGGTACTAGAAAGACTAAAGAAAGAAAGAGAGATAGATTGAATGCTCTCCTGTAACCTACTACTTCAAGGCCTACTTGTTTTATCCTCCTGTTATGCTTGTTATCCCCCTTTTGCTCTTGCTGTTGAGAGCGTTCCGTTCGTTCGGGCAAAAACTTCAACGGCCCTGAACTCACTCGTCTTGCACCTCCTATTAGGTTACTTATAAGCACTCCCTAACTGAAAGAGAAGAAAGAAGCAAGTAAGCTATGCTGCTTTAAAAGCCGTATCTTTCTGGGCCCACTTATTGATAGTTACGTTCCGAACTTCCGTTTCATTCCGTTCCGTCAGATCGGGTAAGCTGGACTGAATTTATTCTTTAAGGACATGGTAAACTCGATCTTGTTAGAAGGGAAATTGGATCACAAACTGGCCCATAAACTAACTCCCCTTTTCTGGCTTTAGCCCGCTTCTTCTTACCTTCTTACTAAACAAATTGCGTGCGTATAGAATGGGATCAAGACCAGTGGGTCGGTTCTCTCCCGAGTCTCATTAGTGGGTTGTAACCACAGACTTTTTTGAGAAAAAAGAAAGGATAGGTCCGGGGACCCCTCATATAATATAATTTGATCACTCCTCTCATGCCGTGGATGGACTCTTATTCGATGTCAATCGCTCAGTTTCTTTGTTTAATGAAGGCCCATTCCCCCTGAGTGAGACCATTCCTTTGTCTTAACTCGGGCGGAAAAGGTAGATTAGCCCCTGATTGAACTCTTATTGCCTTTCCCATCCCCGAGTAAGCTTCCGGTCTGATCGCAGTCATTTCGGGTGGCTTCGTCTTGAGTTATAGCGAGTAACCCATTGTTATCTGCTGCCGAAGCGCCTTCCGGTCAATCAAGTAAGAAGGTAACTGCCCCAATCCCAAGATCTGGAGCAAGTCAGAAGTTTGTCGCTGGTTCGTCTGTTTGTGGTTATTTTTCTTTGTTTTCCCTCGGTGATATGTCTTTTTTCAGCCCTTTTTGCGGACCATGTTCTAATCGGAGAATGGTCTATTTTTAGGTTCTCTATTCCGTTTGTTAAAGCTAATTAAGAGTCTTCGAAAGCTGAAAGAAGACTCCGGTTAAGCGCATTTAAAGAAGGTAGTTCCTAAAAGGATCAGTACGGAACGGCGGGTCACTATGTGGTCTAGGGGTACTCTCTTTGGATACGCGCCTTTCTATAAGTCTTTTTTTCCTAGCCAACGAATTGAGCCTTAAATAGGCGAAGGAGTGGCGTCTCTCTTCTTTTCCCTGTTACTCCCTTGGCTTCTTAAGGTCAGTACAGAGGAAGGGAAGGGCGCTGGCGGCCAAGGAAGCTATATCAATTAAAGATTCGTTAACTGCAGCTGAAGGGCTAGGCAGTCTGTCTACTAAGACAAGAGCCAAATCCGATCAATCCGTTTCGGTAGCTGCTGAAGCGAGGAGCTCGATCCAGTACGAGTTTGTAGCTTAGAGCTCTGAGTTGTTAGTTGCTAAAGGGCGAAGGGCTATTTCCTGTCCTCTTAGTGAATCCGTTCTATTCGGTAGCAGCTGAAGGCCTATATCCAGTAACTAAGACATCCCTCTTCTGCTTTCCCCTAATCATCGCTAGGTGAGCAAGGGGTTCCGTTTGGAGTCAGTGAAGGTAGCTTCTTCTTTTTCAAGTAAGTATTCTATAGTAGCTGCAGGGCTAAGCCTTTCTACTAATAGAAGTCAGACGTTAGCCAGTAGTTATAGCACTGAGCCCGTAGCTAGTTTATCTGGTAGCTAGGGTATCTTGGGGCTAACACCTATTCTGTCTTAGCTGCTAACACCTGTTTAATTGAGTCCCCCTAGGTGTTGAACCACAGGATTCCGTTGGCTTCTGTCTTTCTTTTCTCTGACCATTCTGTCAGCATTAAATCGTGAATTTCTACTATTCCTGATAGCGGTCAACAATATGGCTTCTCGATGGCCCCTTCGAGTGGCTGAGCTAGTGAGGAAGTGAATAGCTCCGTAACTGTTTGAGGTATTGTCTCGTCCCTTGTTCTGTTGTTTCTTTTTTGCTATAGGTATTTGGTGTTTCGTACTTTTGATGGTTCTAGCTCTAGTAAGTAGATTTCCGGAGTCTCGTCCTATGGCGGTAGCCCCTATTCTGCCTGATCTCCCTCGGCGAGCTTTCTCCTTATTATATATGCTTAATTGCCGGGTTATCGTCCTCTCTCTAAGTTGGTCATTTAAGGAGAGCTTGAGTTTCCTTTATAGTTCTTGTTTGTTGCTTGCTTCTCTTGGGCCGAGGGTCGTAACTGTTTCCATGTTTCTGAGCCTTTTTCTTTCAGTTGTTTGCTCTTTTCTATTTTTGTTTGCTGCTTTTGTTGCTTGCCTAACTCTAGTAATAGAGCTTTGTCGGGGATTCGTCTGCTCTTATAGTCTTTCAAGATATGTCACTGGGCTGAAGCTAGATCCAGTCTTCTAATCCAACTAACAATCTATCTAGGGGTTAGTGGCTAGCTGGTGGTAAGCTATGAAGCTATCCGTCTCTGAGTTATGAGGTAGTAAGCTCTTTGAGTTTCGTTATCATGAAGTGTTCGAGCACGCAACTAGGGTTATAGCCAGTACCGAGGTAGCTGCATCTGCGGCTAGAGCTGTTGAAGGTCTTTTGCAAGTAACAAGTAAGGAGCTGGTAACTGCGGCTTGAGCTAAAGGGCGAAGGGCCAAAGGCCTGGTGTCCGTAATGGTCTGTCTTTCTGACTATGATCGAATCGTCATCTGCTGTTATAGTCTTTTAGGAACTCCCTGGGGATGAAGAAGCTGCTGAAGCCCCAAGACAGTCAAGGTATCTTCGTCTTGAGCTATAGCCAGTAAGTAGGTATCCGCGTCTGATGCAGCTGAAGGTCCATAGCTAGTAACTAAGACAAAACAGTCCGGTCAATAAGTCGGTAGCTGCAAAATGCCTAATACCTAAGAGCGAGGGCAAGTCACTCCCGAAGCTCCGCTCCCTCTTGAAGACAGGATCCTTTTCTCTCTCAGCCCGGATGGAAAGATGGAAACTACAAAAGAGCCTGGAACCTCATTAGGCAGACACCTATCCTAAGGTCGACTATGCAGGCATCGTTCGGAAAAAATGGATGGAATAGAATATGCACAAGGACGCACCACAGTCTTTGGAAAATGCCCAAGCACAGTCTTCTCGCCTGGAGGGCCTTCCACTCTGGCCTTTTTACAGTAGATCGCTCGAGAGATATTGGATCCCAAGACCTTGACTCTTTCTGGCCTGTGCATGCTTGAAGATGAACGAAGATCTCTCTTTTCGGTGCAGCTATGCAGGGTAGGGTGGATTGGGGCTCAGCTCTCTTCTAAATGTGGATATGATCGGCCTGCAACCAACCTTCATGATCTTTGCCGATGGATTCATTAATCTAAAAACTAAGAATTCGTCCTTGACTGGCCTGATCCTAAAGCGCTCTGCTTGACAGCAGTCATCTACTATGCTATTTTGGCCTGAGAGAAGGCGCCATGAAGGGAATCCAAGCAGTAAGCAGAACGTCGTTTTGGAGAATTGTAAGGGAAGTCAAACTGAGACTGCATTCGCTTTCCTCTCGCGAGCTTGAGAGTCATTTTTTTATACCTCTTCCTTCGGACCCTTTCGCTTTCCTTTCAGATTCAACTGTGAGAGTTATGGAATCTTTTTGAACTCCGTTTTGGGGAGTGCATGGTCAGCCATCTATGGATGAATCTGACTCTTCTTTCGGAGTCTTCGTCCAACCCAACAGGTTCAAGAGTCCTCGCCCAGGTCCAACCAAGTCAGAAGGCCAACCCGAAGACTCAGTTCCAAGGCAAGGTGCAGTGCCACCTAGGTCTCAAAGGTCACAGGAAGGGTGCGCTTAATCCTTAACCTTGGGCGCGGTTGAGGTTGAAGTCACGACGGGATCATCAACATGGCAGCTGACCCCTTCCACTTGGGTTCGGGTGAGGTTAGAGTCCAGACCTTAATCATATGAATGGCAGCTCCGCCTTGAGGTTGAGGTCAGTTTGGTGGTGGAAGGTCCCGCTCCTTCTCATCCATCTGAATGGCATTTCGGGGGAAGTCCTTCTTCTCATCCTGGCAGTCTAACTAGAACTCTTCCTCCCAGCAGAGGTGTGGCTTTCACCCAGTCTCGTGTGACAGAAGCGGTTGTGAAATGTTCAAAGTGGAAGCAGAGGAATCAAATGAGATTGGAGCGAGCGCGAGCAGGCCCATGTGATTGATCCCCGGACTCAGAGCCCTACCCGCTTGGTTGAAGATTCCTTGCAGTGGAAGTTCTCTTCAAAGATGTTTCCGTCGAATGAATGTGAAAAGGTTCTCTCATGGTTCAGCTCCTCGCTCGGACTCTGGATTGATTCCAATAGGACTCATCCATTTTGAATTCGTGGCATGGAAAGGCTAGATCTAAGAGAAAGGGGAAAGCGCATCCCTTGTCCCGATCCCGAGTCCGTATCGACAGGAAAAGAGAATCATTAAATACCGGAGCTTGCACCAGAGCCAAAGACGGAGGAGGGAAAAGAGAAGGTACTCTAGGGCAAGTAGGTCGTGAACAAAATCTTCGGGTAGTCGCTCTAAAGGGAAGCGAACGCCTTAGTTAAAGCTTATACAGGATGGACAAAAACTCGTTGTTTAAGCTAGGTCTAAGGGCTTAGATATACTAAACCGTTAGTTCGGTTTCGGGTACAGGCTTTGGAATCAATTCCTTGTTGTTCGACTCAAACGGCTACCTTTCTCTTCTTGTTTTCTCGTAAGGTAGCAAGCGGATTAGGAATTCCACTTTCTTTCGGGAAGGGCGTAGGGGAGAAAGATATTTGTGAGGACCGCATACACGAAAGGAAAGAGTAGTAGAAGGAATGGAGAGAATGGAGAAAGACACTTTTGACCCTCTTCATAGTAGGGGAAGAGCAAAGACGCTAGCGGTCATGATGGGAGCTTTACTGAGTTGTTGGGCGCTAAATCAGGAAGTACTGCAAAGCGTAGGAATCAGTTAGAAAGTAAGGGTCAAAGTTATTGCTGTGTACGAGGACTATAATGATAATGAGGAGTCACGTAGTACGAAAAGACAGGACTTGGTAGGCTAAATATGAGAGGCTTATGGCTTGTGGTGACTGGCTCTTGGTTACAGGCTTGTGGCTTGAGGCTTATGGCGGCTCCCCTTCCCTAGCTGTGACAAAGATGGAGATTCGATTCTGAGACAAGAACTGGAGAGAGACTGAGAAAGATATATATTCGGAAACACGAGAGGGATGGCACTGACCTACCACCAACCTATCTCGGTAAGGTACCTCTCCGCTCGGGCTTCTATGTGGTCAAGCAGGGCTGCAATTGAATTTCCCGCTGCGTTCTTCAACCAGCTCTACCCGAATCGAAATCTTTCTATGAGTGGGGTGGTTGGTCCCTTAAAGCATTCTCAATCGCCTTCGTTAGCTAGTTTCTCTTTCCCTCTTTTCAAAAAGGATGTCCATGGAGGAGACTTTATTCTTTTGAAGAAGAGTAGGCCCCAATAAGAGAGTTGTAGTAAGATTCTCTGAGAGCTATTGAATAGCTGCCCTCCGTTGTACAAGACGTTTTCCCTAATGCGGAAAAGGGGGAATGGAGTCCATAAACGAAATAGGCTTCACAAAGGAAGATAAGGCGCTAGTCCCCATGTTGATAGCAAGCTTGGTAGTGGAGTGATGCTCCTTAGGACAGTTAGAGTTCCCACTGAATCTTGTTAGTTATTATGGAGAGCCAACGGTAGATAGGATCAGAAAAAGCAGATCAAAAAACAAGAAAACCAGAATGCCAGTTGGGAAGCTAGCCGGTAGTGCAGGAGAGAGAATTCCCAGAAGCTTGAAGCAATGTAGAAATGCTTCGGGCAGAAGTTAGTTCTAATAGAGTCGTTAGTTTCCTATCAATATAAAAATGTTGAATATCTAATTAGAGTTTGCCAACATGAAGAGTAGCTGCTAGTTGTGAGTAGTTCCAAAATAGTAGATAGAAATCTCGCAAGTAAAGCTTGTATCATAGGTAAGGCAAAGCACTCCCGAGTAGTTTATATAAAGAAGGGGCAGGATGTGCTGCTTAAAAACGTAATAGGCTGCTGGCACGGAGTTAGTCTAGTGATCACAGATTTCTATTGTTATTCTCTTACGCTCTCCAAGGAAGGAAAGTAGGGAAAGAAAGAGAAGAACTATCGGGGCGAGTAATAAGTCTCACTTGGAAAGAAAGATTTCCGTAAACCCAAAGTTGTAGAAAGACTCCGGTTAGAAGCTTGATAGTCCACCAACTTGTTAGGAGTAGGTTTTGGCTTGTCCTATCACTCTTTTATCTTATATAGATGATGGAGGTTAATCCATCAGATCCAATGGTGCGAGTGTTAGTTAGGCCCACCTGTGAAATAGTCATCCTCGGGAAACCACACGAAAAACGGGTAGAACACCTGGTAGAGAGACTCAATCCTGCTAGTTTGATACCTCACTGCTTCTATCTCTCTGTCTCACAGGCCTATGACAGGCAAGACTAAACAAACCTTCATTCACTCGGCTCGGTCAATCCATTCCTCTAAGGCCGGTGAGCCAATTAAGTGTTTCAGGTACGACAAGTCCATTCAATGATCATTCTTCCCATTACAATAGGCCCCGACATGAGAATTTCAATAGGGAAGGTGACGGCAGTGAATGAGAAAGATCGAATCTCAGGCTAGGTTGTAAGCGTAAGCTAAGTTTATCATTTGATCACTTGTTTGAGGCGGTTGTACCATCCCATCGGTCAAAGAAATGAGAATAATCAGCATGAAAATAGGCGCT